ATAAGCGGCATTAATCAAATTCATCTTTTCTTGTTCTATCTCAGAGTATCCATTCACTCGAAACTCTTCTGCTTCCCTTTCCACTTTCCGTAAGCGAGCCCGTGCTTTTTCAAGCTGCTCAACGGCTCCTCCGCATAGTTCTTCTGAATTGCGAATAGTACTCAAAATCCTCTGCTTTCGATTATCTAATAAATCACTTAATGAAAGTAGATTATCTCCCCATCAATTCCACAACTTCCACGATCTCTTCCCGAACCGAACATGAATCTTTCGATTCATTTGGCTCTCACGCTCAATTAAATTACTTATACTTATGGGGCATTCCCATATCTCTTTCTTAATGAGCCTACCCTCTCTTCTCTGTTCGTATTCCAGGATATAAAAACTGATACAAGAAAAACCAGGATCTCTGGAGGGCTCTTCTGACCAGACCAAAAAAACTTCTAATTGTCAGCAAAGTCGTTTCTTTTATTTCTTCACATCCAAAAGAATTCTTTCTCATTTTATACACATAGGTCGTCGATTCAGCATTAGATAAAAAGGAAGGGGCGAGGTACCCGTTTTTCCAGTCAATGGTTCAAATCATTTTATTGATATGAGTGTTCTATATCAAATAAATTCCCAACAAAATGATTTATGCATTTTGAAACCATCTTATCTTGTACTAACGCAGTGGTAGAAAGAGTACCGTGTTGTGCTTAGACTTCAAACAGTTCAGCTTTAACCATGTTAACTAAATGGTCTCACATTATTGGTTAATAGAGAATCAAATTTACCAACGAGTCACGAAATGCTATGGTTCTTACATAGGACTTATTGATTTATTCAGAAGTAATTCGTTGAGATCGTGCACCTTTCTCTATTATTAGATTACAATAGCAAAATATAAAGTGCAGCTGGTTGGTTCCAGCCTATTCTTGAAATACACAACTCGCACACACTCCCTTTCCAAAAAAGATCAATACACCAAGCACTACACTTAGATTTATTAGATTTGTTGCTAAAATATCGGTATTAAACCCGAAACTCCCGGCGGATGGCCAGTGACCCAAAAAAACGAAAGAATCGGTTAGATTTTTCATATGCTCTCCTCTTATCTTATGGATAGGAATAGGACTAACAAAATAACAAAAAAGATTTCCTTTTTTGTATCACTTCACTCCTACAATCACTTCTTCCTTGATCCAATACTCCGGGGAAGTACTGATTTGAGGAATTAGTGGATCCGCTTCCGCTCGCTTTCTTCTTTCCCGCCCTTAGTCCAATGAATGAGCATTTTCCCTTTTTTATTTATTTTAATTTTAGTTAGGAGGGTATGTCGCAATTGGCACGAGACTTGGGACTTAATAAGTGTCTTATCGGGGATCTAAATAAGGAGTGAAGTGTTGAGTTGATATAATTTGAAGAAGCGAAGTGGCAGGGCCAAAGCAATAAAAGAAGTACGTATTTTTCACGTTTTCACGTTTCTAGGATTACACAAAGGGATTAGCAAATAAAAGTGCTAATGCCACGACCAGCCCGTAAATTGTTAAAGCTTCCATAAAAGCCAGACTAAGCAATAAAGTACCTCGTATTTTACCCTCTGCTTCTGGTTGTCTAGCAATACCTTCTACGGCTTGGCCCGCAGCAGTACCTTGACCGACTCCGGGTCCAATAGAAGCAAGTCCTACGGCCAATCCAGCAGCAATAACGGAAGCAGCAGAAATTAGGGGATTCATGGTAAGCTCCTCACAACAAAAAATGAAGAAATGGTTAATGATATAATCAAATAAACCAATGAATTATTATATATAATTAATGTTATATATTTATATTATATATTAATTAGTTACATTACTTATTATTTCATATTCCATCACTAAGATCCATACAACTAAACTAAGAACTCCGAACCCAATTTGAGTTAAGAAGTGATGATATTTGATATTACTGAATCATCAGAACTACTTCAATATCTCGTTTTTATTCACTATCCAAGTCTTTGAAAATCCATATTAGTGCTTCTATTTCTTTGTTCCGAACCCATTCTTTCAATTCCTCCCTCCTTCATCTTCTCCATATGCATTCATAGGCTTAACTTCATATTCAATCCACATATACAGTCACAGACGAAAAAGGGAAGAGCTTATATATCGTAATCCATATAAATAAAGTGGAATCTATATCTATACTATATAATATAAAGTCGATGGGGAATGAAATAATATAGATGGGTAGTCCATATATAATATAGATGGGTAGTCCATATATATGAATATCTACTATCACATATACATGTTTTCTTCCATAATGTAAACCATCGCCATCTTATTTCTATTGAATCGGATCGGACCCTGGAATCATTCTTCTAAGCACACACCGGAGTTCACATATAATATGTAGCTACGGCTATGTAGCTCGGCCCACCTAACCTACTTAATTTTTCATCTTATTCGTTAACTCTTTCTTGTCTTTGTCATTATCTCACATGGATACAAACGAAGAGATTCATCAAAGCGAATCATCCCATATCAAGATTTGATTGATTGATCCAATTCCTCTTAATTCCAATTTTGGTCAATTGTTGAATAGAATGGAATGAAATAGCAACGGTTCCGCAGAACATAGTTCTTGTTGTTTCGTCGCGCGTCCCAAACGGATAACATTATCCCAATTATGAATCGTCGTAATTGACTGGGCAAATAAAGGCGATGTATGACATGAATAGGACAAAAGGGGGATCTTAGGAAAAATTGGGAATCTCCCCCCTTTTTTACAATTCCGTAGTGTAATACGTAATATAATAAATATTAATATCGTACATATATATCTTCCTGTTTTGTTCCTACTCTATATCATACATATCATAAATATATATTTATATACCCCAAGCGGGTATCTTGAGCTACCCATGAATTAATTATTTTATTGGAATAAGATTCATGGGCTTAATTTTGAATTTCAATCAATTCAAAAAGAAAAAGCGACTCTTTGAATTTTGAAATTCAAAGCATTATTTTATTATTTTATTTCTTATTTGTACTCAATGATGACCTTCCATGGATTCACCTATATAAGCCGCAGCTAAAGTTGCAAAAATGAGAGCTTGAATACCGCTTGTGAATAATCCGAGGAACATCACAGGTATAGGAATCACTAAAGGTACTAAAGAAACAAGAACAACAACTACTAATTCATCGGCCAATATATTCCCGAAAAGTCGAAAACTAAGTGATAAAGGTTTTGTGAAATCTTCTAAGACATTAATTGGTAAAAGTATTGGAGTTGGTTGAATATATTTACCGAAATAACCCAATCCCTTTTTAGTAAGGCCTGCATAGAAATATGCCACTGACGTGGGTAAAGCTAAAGCAACAGTAGTATTTATATCATTCGTGGGTGCAGCTAACTCCCCATGAGGTAACTGTATGATTCTCCAAGGTAAAAGAGCACCTGACCAGTTAGAAACAAAAATAAATAGGAACAGAGTTCCAATAAAAGGAACCCAAGGACCATATTCTTCTTCTCCAATTTGAGTTTTGCTCACGTCTCGAATGAATTCAAGAACATATTCGAAAAAATTCTGACCGTCGGTCGGGATAGTTTGTGGATTCCGAACGGCTATAGCGGCTGAACCTAATAAGATAGCAATTACGACCCAGGAAGTTATAAGTACTTGGGCATGCACTTGGAAACCCCCTATTTGCCAATAGAAATGTTGGCCTACTTCCACGCCGGATATCTCGTATAACCCCTTTAGTGTGTTGATGGAACATGGTAGAACATTCATATTACCCTCTGACAGAAATGGAACTTAAGAAGGAATTATTTTGATTCAACCATTTATACTCTCCTACCTAATTTAACTTAACCATATATTTCAGATATTAATTAATGAATTAATCACGTAATATATCCCCGGCAATGAAAATCTCCTTTTTCACATTCACATTCAGGAATAGTAAGAATAACCGATTCAATGAATCTCCGGGTTTCCCGAAGCGAAGTAATTGACTTATCTTATTATTAATCAACGACTTCTTATATAGCTAGAACGTCCCTGACAAATTGCGGATACTAATTTGTTAAGAATCAATCGGATGGAAGCTATAGCGTCATCGTTGGCTGGAATCGGAATATCTGCGAGATCTGGATCACAATTTGTATCGATTAAACAAATAGTTGGAATACCCAAAGTGACGCATTCTCGAAGGGCCGTATATTCTTCTTGCTGATCAATGATGATTACAATATCGGGTAACCCCGTCATATATTTGATACCGCCCAGATATGTTTGAAAGTGAGATAATTGTCTCTTCAATATTGCTGCATCCCGTTTCGGGAGACGACTGAGTTGCCCCATCTCGGCTCTCACTCTCAAGTCCCTGAACTTCTGAAGCCTCGTTTCCGTAGTGGACCAATTCGTTGACATACCACCGAGCCATTTTTTATTGACATAATGACACCGAGCCCTTATTGCAGCTGATGCTACCGAATCAGCTGCCTTATCTTTCGTACCAACTATTAGGAAGTGTTTTCCCCTACTTGCTGCGTCAAAAACTAAATCACAGGCTTCTGATAAAAAACGAGCAGTTCTCGTAAGATTTGTAATATGAATACCTTTACGCTTTGCAGAGATGTAAGGTGCCATTCTAGGATTCCATTTCCTAGTACCATGACCAAAATGAACCCCCGCTTCCATCATCTCTTCCAAATTGATGTTCCAATATCTTCTTGTCATTTATCCCCACACTTCCTCTAAAAAAAAAGAGACGAGGTACCCCGAAATAACTAATTAATTGTTCCAATGGAACCTTCTACCGGGGGTTAACCGTTGATACACGGTCCAAGCTTCATTATGATATGCCCTTGGTTTCGATATTCTCTTTATTAACAAATGACCATTATATTAGCTTAGCTAATAATGAATCCGCTCTTATGAAAGATTGGATTAGATCCCATAGCATAGAATGGTTGTTCTGATGTATTATGGAAACTCTTTGGCTTTGGGATGCAAGAACAAAATAATTCTCTGTGGTGGAACAGAATATCTCTCATTTCCCCCCCGAAAAAATTCTTCTTTTGTATTTCCAAAGGAATGTTGTTGTATTCCCTTGAACGGTGAACGAATCGTTTGAATCCGGTACCAACGGGTATCATCCCCCCCAGAACAACATTCTCTTTCAGACCTTTCAACCAATCAATACGACCCCGGAGAGCGGCTTTTGCTAAAACTCGAGCGGTTTCCTGAAAACTAGCTTCTGATATGAAACTTTGAGTATTCAGAGATGCTCTCGTTATTCCCAATAAGACGGCTCGGTAACAAATAGCCTCTTCCAAAGCACGACCTGCTCGTTCTGCTCGCAACAATCCGATTAGTTCCCCGGGTGAAAAAACATTAGACATTCCATCTTCTGAAACCAACACTTTTGATGTTATTTGTCGTACAATAATCTCTATATGCTTATTATGAATCTGTACCCCCTGGGATCGATAAACCTTTTGGATCTTATTAACCAAAGAAATACGACTTTGCGCTATGGTGAGTTCAGCACCAATCAGGAATCCCCAAGGAATTCCAAGAATTCCTGTTATATGTTCGTTCCAACCTTCAACCCTTTTTTCTAGGTTCATCGATATTGAATCAATCGAACGAACTTCTAACACTTGTTCAACTTTTGGAAGGCCGTGAGTTATATCACCAGATCTCGATTTTTCATATATAAATGTAACTAATGTATCTCCTTCGTAAAAGATTTCTCCATAATCACCATGAACGGTTGCTCCTCGGGTCGCCAAATAGGGTTTAGCTGATCTTATTATGAAAGAGTCAAGATAAACCATTATAACTTGACCAGATTTTATGTGTGTTCCGTGTTTGGATAGACATACATTTTCACAAATAAACTGTCCGAGGCTAATTATTCTGGTTGTGGATGTCCCCTCACAATAATCGTGAGGGAGAAAGCACGAACCAAATAGATTCAAAATGATGTCACTGCATGGATTTGCATTAGAGATTCTCCCGTTTTCATCCACTAAATAATATTTAAGTAGTTGGAAAGTCTGTTTTGGATTATTATTATCCAGTATTAAATATTTATTTAACAAGATCTCATTATGAGTTATTGAATGATAAGATGGGGAAAAATTATGAATTTTAGGTACTGTACCTAAGGGACCCAACAAATTAAGAATTGGAATCGGGGTATCCTCTTTTTCTTTAATTGATTCTTTGGTCACATTGTGATATTTCGAAACATTGATGCGAGAACAATTAGATGATGAAAAAACTATAAGAGATTGGCCTTCTTTATTTCTATTAAGAAATGTACGAACGGTTCCTTGATGTTGACTAAGTGATTTCATTTTCACCTTGGAAGAAAAAAGATTGGTATTGGCGCAATATGACCCAGTATCAGGAATCACTGAACCTGACCTATCATTCCTCTTTCCGGTATACAAAATAGGAGACTTCGCCAAATCAATTCTTATGAAATATCGAATCAGATCATTTGCCCTTACTTCAGCAGAAGAAGCCTGAACCTTTTCTATAGAACCTTTTTTGTCTTGGTCCCAATTCAATACTAAACAAGTACGAACCAATTGAATACTTGTATGGGAAATCCCTCGAATTGGTTTGCCATCCCCATAAAGGATATAATTGACAACTTGGAGTCGCAAATTATCCTTTTCCTGTAACATATCCCCAGGGAAAAGCGTTACTAGATTTATCCCATCAGCTATTTCATATGTCACTACGGGTCGTACTGAAACAAAATATTTTTTCTTGATAGGTGTGATCCATTGGACATAGACCCAATTTTTCCCTTCCCAATTTTTCCCCTTTGATCCTTTATCCATTTTTTTTCTTGCTCCTGGTGGTATCAAGATGCCAATGTGTCGGGATATCTTATCTGTTTCCCCAGGAAAATGGATACCTCCAGAAAAGATTTTCAGTTCAATCTTTTTTTTTTTTTTTTCTATTCGGACCAATCCACCTATTTGGCTTCTTGTATTAAACGTAATTCGTGTATCTACTCCAATGATACTATTGTTCCGTACCATTATGGATGAAGACCCGGGCAAGATATGGACTTCTTCGGGAATGACAAAAAATCGATCTACTTTCATTTGGTATTTCGGTCTAGATTCTTTTGGTCTTCGATACTCAATCAGACCCTCTTTTTTGACGATTGAATCGACCTCTATGATGCCATATTTGGTAATTCCCGAACTGCTTCTTCTGTATCGTGGATCGTCGAAATAAGCAAGAATACTATTTCTACGCAAAATACCATTTGCGGGTATTTCAACCGTGATACTAGTACTAGAATGAGGCGTTAATTCCTTCTCCCGTTCCGGATCATATTGGAATGGTATGATGAATCTATTTCTTCGCCTCTTCGCCAATAAATAAGAATTCTCTCGGAGAATGGCGGGATATATGAAATCCCCATCACCATTGGATATGACTCGCTCAGATCCTGCTGCATAATCAGAAATCCTTCGCCCTTTTCTCGCCAGGGGATCCGAGCCAAACAATTTGTGTCTCACTTGATTATTATTCACCGAGAAGTCAGAAATGGATCTCTCTTGGACAGAAAGAGATTGAACATTCATTTGATCTTGATCCTTGTGGAGTGAAAAAGGCACTAGACTGGATTTGCACGGACCCCCCGATAAGATCCATAAATGACTTGTTTTGGGTAAGAAATGAACATTACCGTGTGTATATTCAGGTGCATGGTACACACCGGTACTCCAATGCATTTCTCCCTCTGAGTCAGAATAAATATGTTTTCGAACCCTCTCTTTAAAATGGAAAGTGGATGTTCCAGCACGAATCTCAGCAATCACTTGTTCTGATTCCACATATTGATCATTTTGAACCAAAAGAAAACTTTTTGGTGGAATATTCACACTATGTATAATATCCTGACTCTCAATAGTCACATATAGGTCTACATAGCAGAGAAAGGCAGGATGTCCATGACGTGTGCGTGTGGGATGAACCAAATCCTCATTGAATTTGATTTTTCCATTAGAAGGAGCTCGTACATGTTCTGCAGTACCACCGGTGAATACTCCACCGGTATGAAAAGTTCTTAATGTTAGTTGAGTCCCTGGTTCTCCAATGGATTGACCCGCAATAATACCTACTGCTTCTCCCAATTCAACCAGGTCACCATGAGTGGGACTCCGACCATAACATAATCGACAGATCCAAGATGCACTTCGGCAAGTGAAGGGAGTTCGAATATATATTGGCTGCGCCCGAGAGGTCATGAATCGATTGACAAGCCCAATCCCAATATCTTGATTTCTGGTAGCAATGCATCGTAGACCCAGGTATACATCGTTCGCTAATACGCGACCTATTAGCGTTTGGATAAAAATTCTTTCCGTCATCCCCTTTCGAAGACTCACGGAAATACCTCGGATACTTCCACAATCCGTTCTACGTACAACAATATGTTGAACTACTTCAACAAGTCTACGCGTGAGGTATCCAGCGTCTGACGTTCGTACAGCAGTATCCACAACTCCTTTGCGGGCTCCGTAGCAGGAAATTGTATATTCCGTTAAAGAAAGTCCTTCGCGTAAATTGCTTTGAATGGGTAAATCAATCATTTGTCCTTGGGGATCTGACATTAACCCTCTCATACCTACTAATTGGTGGACCTGAGATGCATTTCCTCTAGCTCCAGAATAGGACATTATATGGACTGGATTTGAAGGATCAGTCATCTTAAAATTAAGATTCATTTCTTGTCTCAAATATTCACTTGTAGCATACCATATCTCGATTGATTGACGTAATTTTTCTACCGCGTGTACATTCCCATAATGATGGTGCTTTTCCAAAATCAAACTTTGTTGTTCAGCATCTTGGACTAACCATCTCTTAGAAGGTGTTGTTAAAAGATCATCAATTCCTAATGAAATGGATGTAGCGGTGGCTTGCTGAAAACCCAGAGTTTTTACTTGATCCAGAATGTGTGATGTATAGGCTATTCCGAAATGATCTATTAATCTGCTAATAAGCCGTTTCATGGCAGTTCCATCTATCACTTTATTGTGAAAGACCAGATCGGCCCGTTCTGCCATAAGTGCCTCCATATTCTGATGAGTAGGATTCGACAATGGGTTTGAGTCAATGATACTAAGACTTCCTTTCCTCGATCTTGATTCACTTACAAATTCAGGAATTATGATACTAGTTGAACCAGACCGAACTAGATTCCGAGAGATATCACATATCAGGTACCATATGAATAGGACCGACAAAACCCCTGTACGGCTTCTTCTATTTCTCGATAAAAGGAAATATGACCAACAGTAGTTCGAATGTATATACAAAGCATTCCTTTTTTTACACTTCTTACTACTCGATAGTGATCATAAATCTCATGATAAGTGCCCAAAGATTCATATTGAACTTCGATGGGAACTTCTCTATTTATTGAGGCAATGACACGTTGATCTAGTCGCCACCGTAGCCATAAAGTACTATATAAATCGATCCCTTTCTGCCGATAAGCCCCAAGTGCATCGTAGGAACTACAAAAATAGGGTTCTTTCCCTTTCCTATACTCATAATTACTATGATCAATTCTTTCATTTTGGTTGTTTCTGGGGTTACATGGATTATACCTATTTGCACAAATACCTCTACGATTCCCCATCGTTAATACATAGAGCCCCATAAGCATATCTTGAGTGGGTACGGAAATGGGATCCCCAATGGCTGGAGACAAGAGATTCGTATGAGAAAACATAAGTAAACGAGCTTCTGCTTGAGCTTCCAAAGATAAAGGTACATGAACAGCCATTTGATCTCCATCGAAGTCCGCATTGAATCCCTTACAAACCAATGGATGTAAACAAATAGCTCGTCCCTCCACTAAAATAGGTTGGAACGCCTGTATGCCTAATCTATGCAAAGTGGGTGCTCTATTTAGCAATACAGGATGCCCCTGCATAACTTCTTGAAGTATTTCCCATACAATGGGTTCTT